ACAATTATTTACGCTCCCAGTGCGCCTATGATATAGCACCAGGTGGATTTTTAGCTAGTGTGTATCATCTTACAAGAATACGGTATGGTATAGATAAACCTGAAGAGGTATGCATAAAAGTCTTTGTCCCAAGGAATAATCCTAGAATACCGTCTGTTTTCTGGGTTTGGAGAAGTGCAGATTTTCAAGAACGGGAATCATATGATATGTTGGGAATCTCTTATAATAATCATCCACGCCTTAAACGTATCTTGATGCCTGAAAGTTGGATAGGCTGGCCCCTACGTAAGGACTATATTACTCCAAATTTCTATGAAATACAAGATGCTCATTGAATGACAAGAAACTAATGTTAATGTATACGATAATGACACGACTCCAGAATTCATTTAAGGAATATTTTAACGTCCTGTTTCATCTGAAACAGAGTAACTGCACTCTAATTCGTATTCTGGATGGGCTAAAAGCTAAAAAAGATGCTTCATTGATATTCCCCAATTTGAAAGATATACATTTTGTATGAGCAAAAACAATAGAATAGGATGAATCAAAAGAGTTCTGTACCATGTAACATGAACTTTGTACCGCGCACATTACTTAGAGGGATTTCAGGAAGTAAAAAAAAAGTTAAATAAAGTATAAGTAGGTAAGTAGGAGTCAAAAATAGAATAAATATAAAATAAAATACGAAAACAAAATTCAGAAATGCAAAAGGATCAGATTTTATTTGTACTGTGTTTGAAATACATTCTGTTTATTTCTATCCTTCAACTCCTTTAGACTTTTAAGTTTTTTAACCAATAACCAATCCTTTAACTTATTAATTTTAGATATATATGTTAGATATATATGAAGGCTTAACATTTGGGTGAGAGAAAGCACGGTATGAACAAACAAAAAATAAAATAAAGCATAATCCCATTTTGTTCTTTACCATATATATTTTATCTATACTCAAAAATGGAGGTCTATATCCATACACTATCCATATACCCTATTATACCTAGATGATATAGAATTTAGGTATACATATATATGATGCTTGAGGCTATTAATGAATATATATCCCATTAATTTGTATGACTAATTATTTGATACATTATTTACGTGTCAGGAACCAGATTTGAACTGGTGACACGAGGATTTTCAGTCCTCTGCTCTACCAACTGAGCTATCCCGACCTTTTCTCGCGCATTATCCTAGTAGAGCACTTTATCTATGTCAATTAAAGGGACTAAAAAATTAAGAAAGTATTAAAAAATCTTACCCAGCTCCTGAATTTCTTAGATTAAAAAAAGATAAGATAAAAAGTAGTTAGGAAGTATAGTTAAGTTAGTACTTAAAATGGACTTTTATTGGGGATAGAGGGACTTGAACCCTCACGACTTATAAAGTCGACGGATTTTCCTTTTACTATAAATTTCATTGTTGTCGGTATTGACACGTAGAATGGGACTCTCTCTTTATTCTCGTCCGAATAATCAGTTTTTAAAAAGATCTATACAGACTCTGGAATGAATAATTTGATCACTGAATATTTGATTCTTCCTTAAACTTTGATTGGAATATAGATTTACAATAACTCTTAAATTTTTCATATCTATATATATTATAATGGATTCGGGCCGCGATTAATCAATCGTTATACTATGTCAGTATGTATATATACGTATATAGGGCGGGCATCCTCTCCGTAATTTTGATAGAAGGATTCCGGCTACCAGCGCAACGTAATCAACTTCATTCGTTAGAACAGCTTCCATTGAGTCTCTGCACCTATCTTTTTTTATTGTAGTTTTATATTATAAAAACTATAAATTAAACCCTTTTTCTCAAAATAAAGATTTGGCTCAGGATTGCCCATTTTTAATTCCGGGGTTTCTCTGAATTTGGAAGTTATCACTTAGCAGGTTTCCATACCAAGGCTCAATTTAATCAAGTCCGTAGCGTCTACCGATTTCGCCATATCCCCTTTTGCGACAGGATCCAGTTGTAATTCTATTCAATTCTTTTATTTATTTTATTTATCTTTGAATCAAATCATTGCGTTGAATTTGTTAGATAATGATTCTTATATCTAAAAGTGTATGCCACTATTTTTTTTGCCATTCTCTATCATTTCCATTGTATTGAATGAACCCTATTTGTTCCAATCGGACATGATTCTATCATTGATGTGCCTCCAATTCAATATGAATAGATATATCCCACCTCTATAATCTCTCCTCCCCTCATTTTGACTTTAAAAGCGCAATTTGTAATACTGGAAGGATCGATACTCATTACTTATTTTTTTTTTTCGCCCTATCTTATCTGAATGACAACAAAGGAATATCTTAATTATAATTTTAATTGTATCTTTATAATAATAATATCTTTATTCTTATCTTAGAATGGATTCACTATCATTATATAATATAATTAATTATATAATTTATTTAGAGATAATTAATAATTACTTAGCATAATTTGGTATAACTGTTCTAAGAAATAATTAGACTTTTCTAAAATATAATATCAAATTGAATTTGATATTATATTCTTAAATCAAGTAATAATTATGGAAATATTATGTATTTTTAAGTATTATTATTAAGTAATTATTAATACTATGAATTAAAATGAATTAAAATTTTAAAAATAATAAATAAATAATAAATATTAATTAAAATAAATTAATAGCTAATATATTAAATTTGGTAGTTTCCGGACTCCCTATTCACTATTTATATTTCTGCTATGTGAGCCCGCTTAGCTCAGAGGTTAGAGCATCGCATTTGTAATGCGATGGTCATCGGTTCGATTCCGATAGCCGGCTTTTATCTATCTATTTTTTCATGATTGATAATATCTTCTCCCCCCTTTCTTCAAATATCGGTCGCTGATCTATTATGTCGTGTTAACTTGCAACTATGAATAAAAAATAGATTGGAATGGAGCAATTAGATCTATACAGAACAAATCATAAAACAGAGACTTAACTTCCTTACTATCATATACAAAAAATATAGATATTGATACAATGCATTTCATTCTATTTTCATTCTACTTTAGTATTGTATACTTCAGTAGATTTAGCCTTGCTTTGTTTATCCTTTAGTTCAGTCTTAATTTAGATTTTTCTTTAAATTTTTCAATAAAAAAAAGGAGTTTTATGTCTCGTTACCGAGGGCCTCGTTTCAAAAAAATACGCCGTCTGGGGGCTTTACCAGGATTAACTAGTAAAAGGCCTAGATCTGGAAGTGATCTTAAAAACCAATTGCGTTCTGGGAAAAAATCGCAATATCGTATTCGTCTAGAAGAAAAACAGAAATTGCGTTTTCATTATGGTCTAACAGAACGACAATTACTTAGATATGTGCATATCGCTGGAAAAGTCAAAGGGTCAACAGGTCAGGTTTTACTACAGCTACTTGAGATGCGTTTGGATAACATCCTTTTTCGATTAGGTATGGCTTCAACCATTCCTGGAGCCAGACAATTAGTTAACCATAGACATATTTTAGTTAATGGTCGTCTAGTAGATATACCAAGTTACCGTTGCAAACCCCGAGATATTATTACTACGAAGGATAAACAAAGATCGAAATCTCTGATTCAAAATTATATTGCTTCATCGCTCCGGGAGGAATTGCCAAAACATTTGACTATTGACTTATTCCAATATGAAGGATTAGTAAATCAAATAATAGATAGTAAGTGGATTGGTTTGAAAATAAATGAGTTGTTAGTCGTAGAATATTATTCCCGTCAGACTTGAACCTAATGAAAATAACAAGAAAGGTTCAGACAATTTGACTTTATACCATACCCTTTTTTTGTCGAAGGAAATAGATTTAAGAGCCTTGATCCACATTTTTTTTCTTATTCACGTATCACAAATGAATCGGCAGTAGGATTTTTTTTTTGCTTTTCCCATATTTATATTTTACGTACCACAGTAATGTAATTAGGAATAGAGAATCTCTATCAAATCAAATAAAGTTCTTACTTACTGTTGGAATAATGCTATCAATTGTTATTTGAATTTGATACATTGTGATCGGTAACGTTGGTGACTCGATAGAAACGGAAAGAGAGGGATTCGAACCCTCGGTAAACAAAAGCCTACATAGCAGTTCCAATGCTACGCCTTGAACCACTCGGCCATCTCTCCTACATAATCATAATCTTAATTATTGACCAGAAACCGAGTGAAGTGAATAGCGAGTCATTCATATTATTTATTCCAGTACGGGTAGGACCCATTACTGGTTACATAGGAATAAAAGATTCCTTTCAAATTTCATATTTCTCAACACCAATTTACTTAATAGATTTTTAGATGTTAATTGTATAACGCATACGCATTATGCAAACAAAAGAGTATGGTTACTCTCCTCTATTTTATCATGGAATTATAATTCCATTCTTTATTTTTCCTCTTTTGATTATAACCAAATCAAAACTTTTCGAGTTACCAGAATTTATAGTAAAATAAAGTCCTTGGTTAGTCAACTTAGAGAAAATCGTAATAGTTCCGTTTATCAGTATACTACTTAATTTGTAGGAAATCCAATCTCATTCAAATATTTCATATCTCATCCCCCCTTGGGCACAATTTGAGCGGAATATCCACATCTTTTTTTAGAATTAGTCTATTTTTATGATATTTCGTACTACTGTACAATTCGGATAATTTTCCTTTGAGAAAATGAGAAGAATTATAGAATGGATTGTTAATTATGCCTAGATCCCGGATAAATGGAAATTTTATTGATAAGACTTCTTCAATTGTAGCCAATATCTTATTACGAATAATTCCGACAACTTCAGGGGAAAAAAAGGCATTTACCTATTACAGAGATGGTGCGATTTGATTTTTTTTCTTGCTTTTTTAGACCTTAATCTGAGAGAGAAGCGTGGTTCGCGATAGAAAGAAACAAATTGGTTTTAAACCAACGCTTGGTGAAGGTGAAGTTTAAAGATAGAACAATTCCTTCTGTCGTGTATCCTCGATTGATACGGCTTCAGATGCTTTAATTATCGATTTTAGTATTGAGCGAAAGGTTACACCTATAGGTTCTGGATTGCGGGTCAATACTACGCCACTAGTACCAATGGGCGGCATAGAGGAAGAAGCACTACTCTACGGAATCAACAACACGAAAACTTTGTTATATTATAAATTACCTCTTCTCGGTATTGGGACTAATTAAGAATGAATGGTTGGGACAACAAACATCCATCTCGTTTGTACTTTGGATACCCATATAACCATCAAAGATTGTTGAAGTGACTGATTTCTGGAAATAGAAGGCGTTGTGAACAAAGAAATTGTTGGAGTGACTATTTCCATCTAGCACTAATACAATTGGTGTTAAGAAAAGACCTCTTTCGGGAAGGCTGGCTAGAAATTTCTTGTAAAAATACTAGCCCCCATCAGTTCATAATGAGAATAGTGAAATCTTGATTCCAGAGATTATGTCCCTTAGTACTATGCACAGAGGGGAGGAGCCGTATGAGATAAAAATCTCATGTACGGTTCTGGAACGGAGATTCTTTGAATAGAATGAACGGCCGTAACGGATGTCGGCGCAATCCGAAGGAAATTATGCGGAAGCTTTACAGAATTATTATGAAGCTACGCGACCAGAAATTGATCCCTATGATCGAAGTTATATACTCTATAATATAGGCCTTATACACACAAGCAACGGAGAGCATACGAAGGCTTTGGAATATTATTTCCGGGCACTAGAACGAAACCCATTCTTACCACAAGCTTTTAATAATATGGCCGTGATCTGTCATTACGTGCGACTATCTCCATTATAGAAAAAAGATAAAGGCTAGTAAATACTATAGTAAATACTAGAATAAAATAGGCTTTCTACATATGTATCGTCTAAAGCAACGATTTTTATCAGCTGTAGCAAGGAAAAATACTTCAAATATAAATAAATAAGTACGCCTATATACTCTATGGATAAAGGATCGAATTGATAGAGAAAGCACCGTAAAGATCAATTAGCAAGTTATTAGGTCGATACAGTTAAGAACTGCTTACTTATGTCATAATATGAGATATAAAGTTAGGAATCTACTTATGTAATAGAGTCGATCTACTAAGGTATTGAGCAGCGGTGTAGCATCAGATCCCAAAGATAGTAAGTTCTTTTTTCTTACGGAGGAAAGTCTTTTTCAAAAATTCTATATGAATTTCATATATGAGATGAAACCGAGATAGTTACCTTTCAGAAAATCCTAACGATATAGGGGGAGTTAATTCTTATGAAGGTAGGAGAAAAGATAAAACTGATTATTGATCAAAATTAGAGTTTGAAACTTATGTAATTAACTTAACTTCGTCTGGTTAACCCAAGAAAACTGGGATAGGTTTATGAAAAACCTAAATTCAGTTAGCATAGGGTAGATTAAAAAGATGGGACACAAAAAGAGTCGATTGCTGAGCCGTATGAGGCAGGAAACTCTCAAGTACGGTTCTAAGGGAAGGAATTTAACCACCTATTCCGACCGGGGAGAACAGGCCATTCTACAGGGTGATTCTGAAATTGCGGAGGCTTGGTTCGATCAAGCTGCTGAGTATTGGAAACAAGCTATAGCGCTTACTCCAGGTAATTATATTGAAGCACATAATTGGTTGAAGATCACGAGGCGTTTCGAATTCGAATAAAAGCACTCTCTTTAATTAATTTTTTAATTTATTAAAATGGTGATTGGATCCATCAATCAACTAAAATAGATAGTTACTATGAGAAGATCCAATCAAGAATTTCATTATATCTCTTCCTCCTAAAAATTCTATTTTTATAGTATCCCATAAGGATAAATGATAGGGATACAGCAGTATCAAATCGTATAGGATATAGCTAATAAATAAATAAAGTATGCCCCCGAATTACTAAATATGGATATCGCATAAGAAGATGTTTCATAGAAGTATATCGATATGGGCACTTTTACATTCAGATATAAATACACTAGCAAAAAAAAAAAAAAAAAAACAGTTTCTTCGTCATGCCAGGAAAAGTAAAAGGTATTTGATAATAAAAAGGGTCCGTTGGGCACCTAATCGTTATGTCATAATAGATCCGAACACTTGCCCCGGATCAACTTCGATATCATAATTGCTCTAGTGAATAACTAAATAAAATAGATGGATGAGAGATGGGGGACCGATGATAAAAAAAAAATATCCATCTTTCAGAGGTTTCACTAAAAACTTGACTGTTGGCAGGTCTCTTTGTATGTGTTGTCCGGAAAGAGGAGGACTTAATGATTATTCGTTCGCCGGAACCAGAAGTGAAAATTGTTGTAGATAGGGATCCCGTAAAAACGTCTTTTGAGGAATGGGCCAGACCAGGCCATTTCTCGAGAACAATAGCTAAGGGCCCTGATACTACCACTTGGATCTGGAACCTACATGCTGATGCTCACGATTTCGACAGTCATACCAATGATTTGGAGGAGATCTCCCGAAAAGTATTTAGTGCTCAT